AAAGGCGTAAAATACCGATTTTAAAACTGTCTCAAGCAAATGTACATTCCCCACTTTTTTTGTACAGACTCGAGAAATCAATCCTTTCTTATTTTGATATCTCTGGCCTGATTAAACTAAGTTTCCGAAATTGGATGAAAAAAACTAAAGAATTTGAACTTTCAGAAAAAAAAGAAAAAAATGAGAAGTATAAAAGAAAAGCAACAATAGGGATCGAAATAGCGGAGGAACCTCCGGATGGTATTCGAACTCCTCAAGTAACAAGGAGTTGTATATTAATAATAAAATCAATTCTTAGGAAATATATTAGATTACCCTCATTGATAATAGCTAAAAATATTGGCCGTATCTTATTATTTCAATTTCCCGAATGGTCCGAGGATTTCGAAAATTGGAATAAGGAAACGCATGTTAAATGCACTTATAGTGGTGTTGAACTATCCGAAAAAGACTTGCCGAAAAACTGGTTAAGTGAAGGTATTCAGATAAAGATCCTATTTCCTTTCTATCTGAAACCTTGGCATAGATCGAAACCTGAATTCCCTCAAATGGGTCGATTGAAAAAAAAAAAAATTCGTTTTTTAACTGTGTGGGGGAGGACAACCAAACAGCCTTTTGGTTCACCCCTAAAAGAGCCTTCCTTTTTTGTACCCATTTTTAAAGAACTCATAAAAAAAATGAGAAAATTAAAAACAATTTTTTTTTTTATTTTAAAAATGTTAAAAGAACTAAAAAACTGGATTAACAAAAGTGGTCTAGTTCTAAACAGACTAATAAACAAACCCTCAAAAAAAAGCAGAATTTTGTTATTTGGTTTGAGCGAGCTAGATGAAGGGGGTGAAACTAAAAACGACAAAGATTTGATAAAAAATAATCAAATAATTAACGAATCGCCCATTCCAACTCGATCGAAAAATTGGACAAAGCATTCGCTAACAGAAAAAAAAATGAAAGATATGACTATTAGAGCAAGTACAATCATAAATCAACTAGAAAAAATCATAAAAGACAAGAAAAAAATTTTTAGAACTCCTGAGATAAATAACAGGTTTAACAAAAAGCGGCATGGCATAAAAAGATTTGAATTAAAAAAAATACAAATTATTTGTCAAATAGTAAAAAACCGACTGACTCGATTAATCTTTAACTCGCAGTATTTTATAAAATTTTTTATTGAAAGAATATACATTGCTATCGTCCTAGTTATTAATATAATAAGGATCAAGGGACAACTTTTTTTTGATTTTGAATCAAAAAAAAAAAAAATGGATAAGTACACGTACAATAATGAAGTAAATAAAAAAGAAACAAAAATGGACTTTAGAAACTTTAGACAGTCCTCTTTTTATATTAGTAATAAAAATTCAAAATTGTTTTTTGACTTATCCTCTTTATCACAAGCCTTTGTAGGGTATAAATTATCACAAAGCCGCATTTTTAACTTATACAACTTAAGATTAAGATCTGCACGTCAATATCATGAAACAGCTCTTTTTCTTAAAGATAAAATAACGGATCATTTTGGAGTACAAGGAATATTTGATTCGGAATTAACAGATAAGAAACTTCTTACTTATGGAATAAATGAATGGAAAAGCTGGTTACAGAATCATTATCAATATAATATATCTCATATTAGATGGTCTGGATTGGTACCAAAAAAATGGAAAAAGAACAAAAATAGCCCCTCTATAAGCCAAAATGGAAATAAGGATTTATCAAAATGGGATTTATATGAAAACGATGAGTTAATTCGTTACGAAAAGGAAATTAATGATTATGGATTAAACTCATTATCAAATCACAAAGGGAATTTAAAAAAAAATTCTCGATATGATCTCTTATCATATAAATCTATTAATTCTGAAAATAAGAAGAACTCATCTATTTTTCTTTTACCATCACAGGGAAATAATAACCAAAAAATATCCTATAATTACAACACAAATAAAAGAAAACTTTTTACGCTAGGAGATAACACTTCTTTAGACGAAAAAGCTATTACAGATATGGATAAATCTTTTTTTTATTACAGAATTATCCAGTTGTGTCTTAGAAAAAGGGTCAATATTGAAGCCTGGATCCAGACTAATACCAAGAATACTAAGATAAGTAATTATCAACTAATTGAACAAATCGATAAGAGGGGTCTTTTTGATTTGACGACTCGCCAAACTGAGCAAACCCACCCAAGGATTCAAAGCTTTTTCGATTGGCTGGGAATGAACGAAGAATTTCCTATTTTGAATAAAGAACTTTGGTTCTTACCAGAATTGATACTGCTTTATAATGTATATAAACTAAAACTGTGGAGCATACCAATCCAATCACTTCTTTTAAATTTTAATGAAAAGAAAAGTTTGAGTGAAAAAAAGAATATCACTCTAAAGCAAAAATGGAATCTTGGATCTGTTCTCTTAAACCACGAAAAAGATGTTTCAGACTATGGTGATTTTTTAGACTATAGTGTGGAATCAGACATAAAAAAACCTATAAACGAAAGCAATACAGAGGAAGACCTCGATTTTGTACTAACAAGTCATTTGCTTGTTCAATTGAGATGGTCTTTTTTTTTCAATATAACAATAATAAAAAATATCAAAGTATATTGTCTCCTGCTTAGCTTGCGAAATCCACGAGAAAGCGCTCTATCCGCTATTCAAAGAGGAACAATAAATCTAGATATAATGCCGAGTGTTACAGAATGGATGCAAAGGGGGGTATTTTTTATTGAACCAGTTCGTATGTCTATAAATAATCCTGGACAATTTCTTATGTATCAAACCATACGGATTTCATTTTTTCAGAAGACTAATTATCAACCTAATCCAAGGTATCAAGAAAAAAAAGATTTTTCAAAATCCATTGCAAAAGAGCAAAAAATTCTTGGAAATAGAGACATAAAAAATTCCAGTTTACTTGTTCTTGAAACTATTTTATCGCCAAGCCGTCGCAAAGAGTTAAGAATTCTAATTTCTTTTAATTCAAAAAAAACCAAAGGTATAGATCTAAATATGGTATTTGGCAACGGAAACAATGTAAAAATTTATGGTCCATTTTTGGTTGAAAGCAACCGTCTTAATAGATTAAAGTTTTTTCTTTGGCCGACTTGTCAATTCGAAGATTTAGTTTCTATGAATCGTTATTGGTTTAATACTAATACTGGGAGTTCTTTCAGTATGTTAAGAATACCTATGTATCCACAATTCTAAATGTATGAAATGCATGATAGGATATTTTGATTTCTATTCTGTAACATATCGCCCAGAAAAAACTAAACAGACGTAGACACGTATTGTCTTATATTCTATTCTAATACATGAATACTAATTCAATAATATATCAATCCGATCCATAATTCATCAAAATTTTTTGATTATTTAAAGTTTCCATTTTTCTCTCTTTTATGTTCTGAGTTCCACCCTTTTTCTATCTAAAGAATGAATCAAATAAAAAACGGAGTTGGATTATTAATGGTTATTTGATTTTCAAAATTTTGATCAAATTAAAAAGCCCAGAACGAAAAAAAAATCTACCAAATTAAAATGTCCAACATTATTATTACTGATCCATAAAATTCATATTTTTAAAAAGTTGGAGAGGATTTACTTTTATGCTAAAGAATTCAGTTTCCTCAGTTATTTCCCAAAAACAAGAAAAAAAAGAAGAAACCAAGGGAACCGTTGAATTTCAAGTAGTTAATTTCACGCAACAAATCCGAAGACTTACTTCACATTTGGAATTGCACAGAAAAGATTATTTATCTCAGAGAGGTCTAAAAAAAATTCTGGGAAAACGTCAACGACTGCTGGCTTATTTGTCAAAAAAAAATGGAATACGTTATAAAGAATTAATTGATCGACTGGATATTCGGGAACCAAAAATTCGTTAATTTCAAGAACTAAAATTCAATTTATTGGTTATTGGATCATGACTTTTGCTGAATTTCTTTTTGTTTTCTGCAATTCCTAGAAAAATGAATCAAGGAACAACCTATGAATGTACCAATTATAAGAAATGAACTTATGATAGTAAATATGGGACCTCACCACCCATCAATGCACGGCGTTCTTCGACTCATCATTACTCTAGATGGTGAAGATGTTGTTGACTGTGAACCAATATTGGGGTATTTACACAGAGGAATGGAAAAAATTGCAGAAAATAGAACAATTATACAATATTTACCTTATGTAACTCGTTGGGATTATTTGGCTACTATGTTCACCGAGGCCATAACCGTAAATGCACCGGAACAGTTAGGGAATATTCAAGTACCTAAACGAGCCAGTTATATTAGAGTAATTATGTTAGAATTAAGTCGTATAGCTTCTCATTTATTATGGCTTGGCCCTTTTATGGCAGATATTGGTGCACAAACTCCCTTCTTCTACATTTTCCGAGAACGAGAATTAGTATATGATCTCTTCGAAGCTGCTACTGGTATGAGATTGATGCATAATTTTTTTCGTATCGGAGGAGTTGCCGCTGATTTACCGCATGGTTGGATAGATAAATGCATTGATTTCTGCGACTATTTTTTAACTGGAATTTCAGAATATCAAAAACTTATTACACGGAATCCCATTTTTTTAGAACGTGTTGAGGGAGTAGGAATTTTGAGTGGAGAAGAAGCACTAAATTGGGGTTTATCGGGCCCAATGCTACGAGCGTCCGGAATAGAATGGGATCTTCGTAAAGTTGATCATTATGAGTGTTATGACGAATTTGATTGGGAAGTCCAATGGCAAAAAGAAGGAGATTCATTAGCTCGTTATTTAGTAAGGATCAGTGAAATTGAGGAATCTATCAAAATTATTCAACAAGCTTTGGAAGGAATTCCGGGCGGACCTTATGAGAATTTAGAAATACGATGTTTTGAGAAAGTAAGGGATTTCCAATGGAATGATTTTGAATATCGCTTCATTAGTAAAAAAACCTCTCCTACTTTTGAATTGTCGAAACAAGAACTTTATGCGAGAGTCGAAGCCCCAAAGGGCGAATTGGGAATTTTTCTGCTAGGAGATGGTCGAATTTTTCCTTGGAGATGGAAAATTCGACCACCGGGTTTTATCAATTTGCAAATTCTTCCTCAGTTAGTTAAAAGAATGAAATTGGCTGATATTATGACGATACTAGGTAGTATAGATATCATTATGGGAGAAGTTGATCGTTGAAATGATAATTGATAGAACAGAAGTACAAGATATCAATGCTTTTTCAAAATGGGAATCCTTAAAAGATGTGTATGAGATCATATGGATGCTTATTCCGATTTTGACTGTTATAGTAGGAATCACAATAGGTGTACTAGTAATTGTGTGGTTAGAAAGAGAAATAGCTGCGGGGCTACAACAACGTATTGGACCTGAATATGCTGGACCTTTTGGAATTCTCCAAGCTTTAGCAGATGGTACAAAACTACTTTTCAAAGAAAATCTTCTTCCATCTAGAGGCGATACTTATTTATTCAATATCGGACCATCCATAGCAGTCATATCAATTCTATTAAGTTATTCAGTAATCCCTTTTGGCTATCATCTTGTTCTAGCCGATCTCAATATTGGTGTTTTTTTATGGATTGCCATTTCAAGTATTTCTCCAATTGGACTTCTTATGTCAGGATATGGATCAAATAATAAATATTCTTTTTTAGGTGGTTTACGGGCTGCTGCTCAATCGATTAGTTATGAAATACCATTAACTCTATGCGTGTTATCAATATCTCTACGTGCGATTCGTTGAAACATTTTCCCTATTGTCCTTTTCTTTTCGTTGGAAAGAAATTGTCTGAATTAAAGAAATAGCTTTCTTTTTTTGTTCATTAACCCGACTGATGAACACAATCAGATAGTTCTATGAGTGAAAGAAAACTGCTTCGAAATTTGCAGTAAAAATAGTAAGTCTCATTTCCTATGTATAAGGAGTAAACATAAGTAAACATAAGTAATTCACACTGTTTATCCCAAGATCGGTTGATTGATCATCCTGACTTGAAGCGGGTTTAAAATAACAACCAACTTTATGGGTTTTTTACTATCGTTTGTATGTATTACCATAATAGTGAGTTGATAAAAAATGAGTGGGTGGTTAGAAATACCAAGGTACACAAAGGATTAGTAATAGAGATTATGCAAATTCTAAAAAAAAGCATTTCCGCATAAAAGGAACACTCATTGGGGCTTTAAGTTGGTAGAAATGATCCGGTAGTACTTCCCACGATTCCGATCCAGAGTATGCCCCTATCCACTGAAAAAAACTATCAGGAACGAAAGAATCCTTTTTGAAAAGACCCCCTTTTTTCCGTTTTTGAGAAAGAAGAAAAAGAAGAACAGGAACGAACAAACTAGAAAGAATGCAATTCCAATAAAAAAGAGCGACCTTTTTTATTCTTTCTTTAATCTAGTTAGATTCAGAGGGATAAAAGTCCTGTAATGAGTGATGAAGTAATGGAATATGTATGTAATGCTTTTTTCGTAATCGAAAATACTGGGTTGAAATATTTATATATATATTACTAAAAGGAGTATTTTATTGACGGATTAAGTTATTACTCAAAAATATTGAAATTTTTACAATTAAAGTAAAAGTAAAGGATGAGATTAATTCAGAAATACTTTTTTTATAGCAGACGGAATTACATTGGGCTAATTCGGGGCTTTTCCATATATTTTGACTCTATCTAACATACAAGTATATGACGTTAAAAAATACTAACCCGGTCCTTAAATTTATTTAGGCTCCTAGAGGAGCCGTATGAGGTGAAAATCTCATGTACGGTTCTGTAATAGCGATAGTAACAGTAATGTTATCATCGACTATGATTATCTAATAGTTCAAGTACAGTTGATATAGTTGAAGCACAGTCAAAATATGGTTTGTGGGGGTGGAATTTGTGGCGTCAACCGATAGGGTTTATCGTTTTTCTAATTGCTTCCCTAGCAGAATGTGAGAGGTTACCCTTCGATTTACCAGAAGCAGAAGAAGAATTAGTAGCAGGTTATCAAACCGAATATTCAGGTATCAAATTTGGTTTATTTTTTGTTGCGTCCTATCTAAATCTATTAGTTTCTTCATTTTTTGTAATAGTTCTTTACTTGGGCGGTTGGAATCTCTCTATTCCATATATATTCGTTCCTGAACTTTTTGTAAAAGCAGGCGGAGTCTTTGGAACAATCATTAGTATTTTGATTACATTAGTTAAAACTTATTTGTTTTTGTTCATTCCTATTACAACAAGATGGACGTTACCTAGGCTGAGAATGGATCAATTATTAAATCTTGGATGGAAATTTCTTTTACCTATTTCTCTCGGTAATTTATTATTAACAACTTCTTCCCAACTCCTTTCACTCTAACCATGCAAGTCTATACGTAGACTTATCTCAAACAAGAGAAGGAAAAAATCATCAAATTATTCATACCTATTCACGATATGTTCCCTATGGTAACTGGGTTCATCAATTATGGTCAACAAACAGTACGAGCTGCACGGTATATCGGTCAAGGTTTTATGATTACTTTATCCCACGCAAATCGTTTACCTGTAACGATTCAATATCCTTATGAGAAATTAATTCCATCAGAACGTTTCCGCGGTCGAATTCACTTTGAATTTGATAAATGCATTGCTTGTGAAGTATGTGTTCGCGTATGCCCTATAAATTTACCTGTTGTTGATTGGAAACTACAAACTAGGATCCGAAAGAAACAATTGCTTAATTACAGTATTGATTTTGGAATCTGTATATTTTGTGGTAATTGCATTGAGTATTGCCCCACAAATTGTTTATCAATGACTGAAGAATATGAGCTTTCTACGTATGATCGTCACGAATTGAATTATAATCAAATTGCTTTGGGTCGTTTACCATTGGCATTAATTGACGATTACACAATTCGAACAATTTTGAATGCGCCTCAAATAAAAAATGGCTAAAACCCCCTTTTATAAAAAATTTAGAATTACTAGTGTCGTCTTTTGATCTAAATAAAGGAATTTTTTTTTTTTGAACTGCCGAATTGAACCTCAAAAAAGAATGATATTGGCCCTATTTTTGGACCTATATCAATACACATTTATTCTTTCAATTAAAAAAAATATATATCCCCGATAATTTTACTTTTCCTGGTCCGATCAATAAGTTCATGAAACATTTCGATTTTTTTATTTCTTATTTTATATTATATATAATGGATTTACCGGGACCAATACATGATTTTCTTTTAATCTTTCTGGGATCAGGTCTTATATTAGGAGGTCTAGGAGTAGTATTATTTACTAATCCAATTTATTCCGCCTTTTCATTGGGATTAGTTCTTGTTTGTATATCTTTATTCTATATTTCATCAAATTCCCATTTTGTAGCTGCTGCCCAACTTCTTATTTATGTGGGAGCTATAAATGTTTTAATCATATTTGCTGTGATGTTTATTAATGGTTCAGAATATTACAAAGATTTCCAGTTGTGGACTGTTGGAGATGGAGTTACTTCAGTGGTTTGTACAAGTATTTTTGTTTCACTAATTACTACTATTCCAGATACCTCATGGTACGGGATTATTTGGACTACAAGATCAAACCATATTGTAGAACAGGATTTTATAAGTAATAGTCAACAAATTGGGATTCATTTATCAACAGATTTTTTTCTTCCATTTGAGCTCATCTCAATAATTCTTTTATTTGTTTTGATAGGTGCAATTGCGGTAGCTCGTCAGTAATAAAGCTTTCGAACGTTCATAGCATAGATAAGATAAGAAATGCTTTTAATTTAATCTATTACCTATTCTCAATATTAGAAATATATTTCTTTGTCCTTGTTCCGTGCTTTTTAGATTCTAGTCAATAGAATAAGTTGAGTTGTTGTTCATATTGAAATGAATCAAGATTGATAAGGAGTCGGTCAATGATGCTCGAATATGTACTTGTTTTGAGTGCCTATTTATTTTCTATCGGTATCTATGGATTGATCACGAGCCGAAATATGGTTAGAGCCCTTATGTGTCTTGAACTTATCCTAAATGCAGTTAATATAAACTTCGTAACATTTTCTGATTTTTTTGATAGCCGTCAATTAGTAGGAGATATTTTCTCCATTTTTGTCATAGCTATTGCAGCCGCTGAAGCAGCTATTGGACCAGCCATTATTTCCTCAATTTATCGTAATAGAAAATCAACTCGCACCAATCAATCAAATTTGTTGAATAAATAATATGCATTCAAAAATTTGAATCTTTATCAACGCAAATAAAAAAAAATTGTTATTCAGTAAGTCCAATTAGTATGTATGATATTAAATATAGGCTCATATTCCTGTTTACGAAGATGTACTCAATAAAAGTATCTTTACTCTTTTGTATAAGCTGATCCATAAATTAATTTTGTATAAAAATTTTGGTAAATCATTGATTCATCTGATATCTAAATACATGATTCATGTACAAGTTTATTAGATTGAAAATTTATGACGTTCAAAAATTTAGAGATTCAATGTCACATTCAGTAAAGATTTATGATACATGTATAGGATGTACTCAATGTGTTCGAGCCTGCCCCACAGATGTATTAGAAATGATACCGTGGGAGGGGTGTAAAGCTAAACAAATAGCATCCGCCCCACGAACAGAAGACTGTGTTGGTTGTAAACGATGTGAATCCGCTTGTCCAACGGATTTCTTGAGTGTTCGGGTTTATTTATGGCATGAAACAACTCGTAGCATGGGTCTAGCTTATTGATACGTTCAAAAAAAAATAGCACTAATCCATTTTTTACCGACAAAAACCCGTGCTCAAACTAATATATAGTTTCCATTTCTTTTTTTTTAGTACGGGTTTTTTATGGTCTAAGTGTATCTTATCTTTACCATGAACCTTTTTCCTTGGTTAACATTAATTGTAGCTTTTCCGATATCTGCAGGTTCTTTTATTTTCTTTCTCCCTCAGAAAGGAAATAAAATAATAAGGTGGTACACTATATGTATATGTATCTTAGAACTCCTTCTAATGACCTATGCATTCCGTTATCATTTCCGATTCGACGATCCTTTAATACAACTGGCAGAGGAGTATAAATGGATACATTTTTTTTCTTTTTACTGGAGATTAGGAATAGATGGACTTTCTATAGGACCCATTTTATTAACGGGATTTATTACTACTTTAGCTACTTTAGCGGCTTGGCCAGTTACTCGAGATTCACGATTTTTCCATTTCTTGATGTTAGCAATGTATAGTGGCCAAATAGGATCATTTTCTTCCCGAGACCTTTTACTTTTTTTCATCATGTGGGAGTTAGAATTAATTCCTGTTTATTTACTTGTATCCTTGTGGGGAGGAAAGAAACGTCTATACTCAGCTACCAAGTTTATTTTATACACTGCAGGAGGTTCCATTTTTCTGTTAATGGGAGTTCTGGGGATCGGTTTATATGGTTCCAATGAACCAACATTAAATTTTGAAATATTAGCTAATCAATCCTATCCTGTGGCATTGGAAATAATATTCTATATTTTATTTCTTATTGCTTTTGCTGTCAAATTACCGATTCTACCCCTACATACTTGGTTACCAGACACCCACGGGGAAGCACATTACAGTACTTGTATGCTTCTAGCTGGAATTTTATTAAAAATGGGAGCATATGGGTTGGTTCGGATCAATATGGAATTATTACCCCGCGCTCATTCGATATTTTCTCCATGGTTGATAATAGTGGGTACGATCCAGATAATCTATGCAGCTTTAACATCTCTTGGCCAACGTAATTTAAAAAAACGAATAGCCTATTCTTCTGTATCTCATATGGGTTTCATAATTATAGGAATTGGCTCTATTACTGATACGGGCCTCAACGGAGCTCTTTTACAAATAATTTCTCATGGCTTTATTGGTGCTGGGCTTTTTTTCTTGGCAGGAACGGGTTATGATCGAATCCGTCTTGTTTATCTCGATGAAATGGGTGGGATAGCTATCTTAATGCCCAAAATATTCACCATGTTCAGTATATTATCGATGGCTTCTCTTGCATTACCGGGCATGAGTGGTTTTGTTGCGGAATTGATAGTCTTTTTTGGACTAATTACTAGTCAAAAATATCTTTTAATGACAAAAATACTAATTACTTGTGTAATGGCAATGGGGATGATATTAACTCCTATTTATTTATTATCTATGTCACGCCAGATGTTCTATGGATACAAGCTATTTACTGTTCCAAATTCCTATTTTTTTGATTCGGGACCAAGAGAATTATTTGTTTCGATCTCCATCGTTCTACCCATAATAGGTATTGGTCTTTACCCGGATTTCGTGTTTTCATTATCAGTTGATAAGGTTCAAAGTATTTTAGGTAAATATTTTTATAGATAATTTTTGTATAAAAAAATCTATTTATTTTCTTATTGTGCGTTATACAATAAAAAAGAAAAATTTTTGACTTATTAACTCATTAATAGAAAAAGAATTTTAACTGGATCCATTTAGCCTTTGTGAGAGCCATTTGAATCAAGTATTGTATTGATTCAAACGGCTCTTGACGACTTCAACTAAGATTTCGTAGATTTTTATTTACGCTATTTTCTATCTCTAATCGGTAGGCCTTTTTTTATTCTTTTTTTTTTTTCAAGTAGATGTTAATTGAAACGAACCATAACTATGGAGCCCTATTCCTAAGAGATTGACCCCAAAATAGCATATCCAAATTATAATAAAGCCCATAGAAGCTACAATTGCAGAATTTGCAACTTTCATATTTATATTTGTTCGAGTATGTAAATAAATCGCGAATATAGTCCACGTAATAAAGGCCCAAGTTTCTTTTGGGTCCCAATTCCAATATGATCCCCAGGCCTCATTAGCCCAGACTGCTCCGGAAAGAATCCCTATAGTTAAAAAGATAAACCCTAGACTAATAACACGATAACTCCAATGATCTAATTGTTGAATCAATTGTGATCGGTAATAATTTTTAGCCGAATCAAAGGAGGTGCTTTGTAAAACATTCCTTCTTTTATTCATGTATTGGATCTGACCAAAGTCAAATAACTCAGTAAAAACTAAATGGCTTTTAGCAAAAATTTGGATATCTTTTCTAAATGTAATGACTAGAAGAGATACTGATAATAATGATCCACATAAAAGAGATGCATAACCCAATAACATCATACTTACATGCATCATTAACCACTGGGATTGCAGAGCAGGTACTAATATTGTGGATTGATGCATTTCAGTTAACAGACTCGAAGTGGCAAATCCTTGAGTAAAAATAGCACTTGGTGCAGTTATTACGCGTAAGTTTTTGTTTTTAAAATATGGAAACATATGAATAATCGAGAAACTCCACGAAAGGAAAATTAATGATTCACATAAATCACTTAATGGAAAATGGTGTGAATAAATCCAACGAATAATTAAAAAGCCTGTTATACAGAAAAAAATAGCTATTAGACCTCTTTCAGAAGAATTAGAGAGTCCTATCATTTCATCGACTACTAAGCTTATCAAATAAATTGTAATTACAATTGAAACAAGGGAAAAAGAAATATGAGTTAATATATGTTCGACAGTAAAAAATATCATATCCATTTTTAAAATAAGGTATCGGAATTGAATTCATTATAGGACTTATTGTATCTCTTTTAGAAGAGAATGTGCCGCCACTCGGATTCGAACCGAGATGCTCAAGCACTGCTTCCTAAGAGCAGCGTGTCTACCAATTTCACCATAGCGGCTTACTTAAAATAATAATAAGCTATTATTATTCAAGTGTCGAGATTTAATTTTAATGCGTTAATTAACTGTTCGGAACTTTTTTTAGTAAATGTCCAAATTAGTGAACTTAATAAACTTAATAGTGAGGTTTGTTCGGGTCTTTTATGCTCTCCATTGTTGTATTTGTAAATAAAAAAATAAAAAGTGCTACCTCCTATCTTAGGAAATCATAAAAAAAAAATTGTGCGAAAAGGGGAGATGGGGGAAATAAAAACCCCCACCAGATAGAAGGTTTCAAATAGTTTATTTTGAGTATGTTTTATGTTTTATCATTTCCGAGGTGGGGGTTTTTATTTCGCAACAAAATATTGCTTTCAGGATTTTTTATACTATATAGATTTTTTATACTATATAGAATAACTATATAGAATAGAAGAGTCAAAAAGTTCCATATTACGCTTTACTAGGTATTGCATTAGATAATAAAAATTTCGTAGTCATATTCTACACTAAATTAACATTTGTCCGACTGCGATTATTTGAATCTTTTATTATTTGGGTGTTGGTACAAAAAAACTTTTTGAATTACCAGTAGAAAGGGATTTGCCTAATGAAAAGGCTTTTAACGCTGCCCAATATCCCTTCCTTTTCCACAACCTTTTATGAATACGCTTTTTGGCCAGAGAAGTACGTTTTTTTGGAACTGCCATTCAAAATTTAAAAGGTTTTTCAATAATATCATTGGATGTGAAAGACATCTATTGTTCAAAACGAATTCTTCTTCATTATCTATCTATCCATAGATGATACGCTACTAACCTCATAAAAAAATCATAGGTATATGAAAATTACAGAAAATATTTTAAAAATTTTATAGGTGAAAAGATAGAGTTAAATTACTAAAAAAAAAACAAAAAAAACAGCTTCCATTTCGATCTCAGTTTATTTTAGTCATTTATACCTGGAATCAAAATCATCGACTAATTTACGAACCCAATTTTGACCTAATAAAAAATTTAAATATAAAGTTTACTATTAATAGTCCCAGTTGAAAGAATATACCTAATTTTAAAATTTTCATTAGTTAAAAACTAAGTATTCCATTTTCACAAAGAAGTTCTCCATGTTATTTGACCAATTTGCACTTCTTGATTTGAATATTTGAAGTATTGAAGAAACACTGAGAATAATTCAGAATAAAACCTTTTTAGTTATTACCTATCTTGATTTTGTTCTTTTACAATTAGATAGGATCTGGTGAATTAGAAACAATTTTGAAAGAAAAAATTTTTTATGGAACATACATATCAATATGCATGGATCATACCTCTCCTTCCACTTCCAGTTCCTATGGGAATAGGACTAGGGCTTATCTTTTTTCCGACGGCAACAAAAAATCTTCGACGTATGTGGTCTTTTCATAGTGTTTTCTTATTAAGTATAGTTATGGTTTTTTCAGCCGACCTATCTATTCAACTAATAAATAGGAGTTCCGTTTATCAATATATATCGTCTTGGACCATCAATAATGATTTTTCTTTAGAGTTTGGCTATTTGATCGATCCACTTACTTCTATTATGTCAATATTAATCACTACTATCGGAGTTATGGTTCTTATTTATAGTGATAATTATATGTTTCATGATCAAGGATACTTGAGATTTTTTGCTTATATGAGTTTTTTCAATGCATCTATGTTGGGATTAGTTACCAGTTCTAATTTGATACAAATTTATCTTTTTTGGGAATTAGTTGGAATGTGCTCTTATCTATTAATAGGTTTTTGGTTCACACGACCCCTTGCCGCAAATGCTTGCCAAAAAGCGTTTGTGACTAACCGTATCGGGGATTTTGGTTTATTATTAGGAATTTTAGGTCTTTATTGGATAACAGGTAGTTTCGAATTTCGAGACTTGTTCGAAATATTCAATAACTTCATTTCTACTAATGGGGTCCATTTTGTATTTGGAACTGTATGTGTCTTCCTATTATTTTCTGGTGCAGTTGCTAAATCTGCTCAATTTCCCCTTCATGTATGGTTACCCGATGCTATGGAGGGTCCTACTCCTATTTCAGCTCTTATCCATGCTGCGACTATGGTGGCAGCGGGAATTTTTCTTGTAGCTCGGCTTTTTCCCCTTTTTATAGTTATACCTTACATAATGAATTTCATATCTTTGCTAAGTATAATAACAGTACTATTAGGAGCTACTTTAGCTCTTGCTCAAAACGATATTAAAAGAAGTTTAGCCTATTCTACAATGTCTCAATTGGGGTATATGATGTTAGCTTTAGGTATGGGGTCTTATCGAACAGCTTTGTTTCATTTGATTACTCATGCTTATTCCAAAGCATTGTTGTTTTTAGGATCTGGATCAATTATTCATTCAATGGAGCCTATTGTTGGATATTCTCCAAATAAAAGTCAAAATATGGTTCTTATGGGTGGTTTAATAAAATATGTGCCAATTACAAAAACTGCTTTTTTTTTAGGGACACTTTCTCTATGTGGTATTCCACCTCTTGCTTGTTTTTGGTCTAAAGATGAAATTCTTAATGATAGTTGGTTGTATTCACAGATTGTTGGAATACTAGCTTGCTCCACGGCAGGATTAACAGCATTTTATATGTTTCGAATCTATTTACTAACTTTTGAGGGACATTTAAACATTAACTTTCAAAATTATAGTGGAAAAACAAGTAGTTTGGCCTATTCCATTTCTTTATGGGGTAAAGAAAGTCAAAAAAAAAAAAAAAAACAAATGGGTTTATTAACTTTATTACCAATCAAGAATAATGCTGGTACTTCTTTTCTTTCGACAAACACATATCGAATTAATGGTAATGTAACCCGACACTTTATGACTATTACCCCTTTTGATAGTACAAAGACTTTATCCTATCCTCATGAAGTAGATAATACTATGTTATTCCCGCTGCTTCTATTGGTTTTATTTACTTTTTTTGTTGGAGTTATTGGGATTCCTTTTACTCAAGAAGGAAAAGATTTGGATATATTATCCAAATGGTTAAACTCATCTATAAATCTTTTACAGACAAATTTTTCTAATTCTGTGGATTGGTATGAATTTGTTACAAATGCAACTTTTTCTGTCAGTATAGCCCTTTTTGGAATATTTATTGCGTTTCTTTTATATAAACCTGTTTATTCATCGTTCAAAAATTTGAATTTAATGAATTCATTAAAAAAAAAAGCTCCTATTAAACTTTTTTTTTTAGGAGAAAAGATAATAAATATCATATATAATTGGTCATATAATCGTGGTTACATAGATTATTTTTATAAAGCATCTTTAACTACCAGTATACGAGGATTAGCGGAATTTGCTCATGTTTTTGATAGGCGAATAGTTGATGGAATTACGAATGTAGTTGGTGTTCTGAGTTTCTTTATAGGAGAAGCACTAAAATATGTAGGTAATGGACGAATTTCCTCTTATCTTTTCTTATATTTATTGTATTTATTAATATCTTTTCTTTTTTTTTAAGTATTTCTAACTTCGAAGTTTCTTGATTCCCATACAGATAAGAAGTTTCATAAACAGGGCTATTTTGATAGCATGTCTCTTTAAAGTGAAAGTGGAATTCATCCTTTGTTTTTTCTTTTCCGTTCACTCGGATCTCTTCCGTTTCATCGATTTTGTCCGGATCCTCCTTTTCTTCCGAAAAAAGGGAAGGAGAAGGATCTTCTTCGGTGGATCCCTCTTGTTCCTCTTTAGTCCACTTCGTTTCGGAAGTTTTTTCTATTTCTACATCTGTTTCTTCTCTGCTTTCCCCCCTTTCTTCCGTTACTGAGGTTTCTTTGAGAACCATGGATGACGGTATTCTGCCTAAATAGTAGACACAGGTAATAAATAAGAAAATACTAAAGATTCGAGCCATAGAATTTCTCACTTCTGACACAAGGTACTTATTAGATCGAATAAGTAGATTAGATCTAATAGAGTGATTTTGCCGTATCCAGACTAATACCAACCCAACCCATTTCATGAATAAAACGTGACCAATTAACCAACCAACAAAACTACTTGTTACAAATAACATCTTGTTGTTGCATCGAAACATATAAATGTTGACTAATCTGGCTAACATTGAACTTGGTAAAAGAAAATAGTTGAATAATTGAAAAATGAGATTATTCAGGAATACACATTGAATGCTGAGATTACGCATTGAATTTCTGTTAGTAGATCTAGAATCAAAAAAGTGTTTTTGGTTGTTCCAGAAGAAATGAAACAAAAGATGGGGGAGAGCTAGGACAGTTATTGTATGAGGTCTACCCAATGCTAGATGCAGAGGCGCATAATAGATCGATATGAGCATCATGAGCTGTCCCGTAATAAAACCTGTTGTTGCTGATACCTTCTTCTCGGTTCCTTCTTCCATAACCTGAGCTCGGAGAAGGAAGAGATAAGAGGGCCCTATGGAGAATGTGGTCAGAAATCCATAATAGAGTCCGACCACAACGACCGAATTGATTATCTTCATGCATAAGGCTACTAGATTACCTAGGAGAAAAGGTGTTAAAATCATCACAAACCTCCTTCATGCATAAGGCTACTAGATTACCTAGGAGAAAAGATGTTAAAATCATCACAAACCTCCCTTTTTATTTTCTATTGCAATTTCTGGATTATTATATGACGATTTTTTCACTTTCCATATATAGAAATAGAAACAGATAGATTAGAAAGGACATCTCTTATGTCAATGACACCAAAGGGATATTAAATGAATGGAATTGAGATATGGATGGAATATAA